CTTCTGCAATAATCACAAACACTTCTTTGATTATGGATCTACTACCAGAAATTCAATGCGTAATCTCAGCATTCAATGTGTATTCCTGAATAATCTCATTTTTCAATTATTCAATCATTTCATTTTACCAAGTTCAATGTTAGCGAGATTAGTCAACATTTTTATGTTTCGATGCAACAGCAAGATGCTATTTGTAACAAGTAGTTTTGTTGGTTGGATAATTGGTCACATTTTATTCATGAAATGGATTTTTCTTAAAGACTTAAAGAAAGACTTAAAGATTCAAAAAGTAGTAAATTACTAAAAAAATAGATACATAAGAAAAATAAAAGAACAGATAAGAAGAAATACGTCCCCCCCCTACCGATTTAATAACCTCTGCTACAAAGAAACTGATAAGACCAACTCCATTTGGAATTCCATCAATTATTCGTCTATCAAAAAAATGAGTGAATTCGGCGAATTTTCTCGTCCCCACAATAAAGAATGTTCCATAAAAGGCATCTATGTACCCCCGATTATATGACCAATCATATATAGCATTTTTTATTTTGTCATAAAAATTTCTCCTAGGCCCCATTTTAAAAAATGAATTAATTAAGTCCAAATTTTGAAAAGATGAATAAAGAGGTTTATATAAAAAAAATGCTATAAATATTCCGAAAGAGGCTATACTGACTGAAAAAAAGGCATCTTTACAAAATTCATACCAATCTATTGAATTATTTGAATTTTTATGTAAAAGATTTATAGACGGGGTTAACCATTTTGTTAATATATCCACGTCTTGATTTAAAGGAATTCCTAAGAATCCAACGAACAAAGTAAATATAATTAATATAAGTATTGGGAATAACATCGTATTATCCGATTCATAAGGATACAAAGAAGTCTTGGTATTGCCAAAATTCGGAATAGAAAGAAAGGGTGGAGTCATATTTCTTACATTCTCATCAATTTTATATACTCTATTTGAAAAAAAAGAAGGACGTCCATTCTTATTCATTTTTAATAAAGTTACCAAACGAAAGTTTTTGTTACTTATTTTTGAACCTTCTTTACCCCATAGCGATATTGAATATAAGGGGGTATTCCTTTTTCCACTGTAATTTTGAAAATGAACGTTTAAATGTCCTTCAAAAGTAAGTAAATAAATCCGACACATATAAAATGCCGTTAATCCTGCCGTAGACCAAGCTATTATTGCAAAAATAGGTGAATACAACCAACTATCATTAAGAATTTCATCTTTGGACCAAAAACAAGCAAGGGGTGGAATACCGCAAAGAGAAAGTGTACCTAATAAAAAAGAATTTTTTGTAATTGGTACATGTTTTGTTAAACCTCCCATAAGCACCATATTCTGACTTTTTTTTGGACAATACCCAACAAGAGTTTCCATTGAATGAATAACGGATCCCGATCCTAAGAACAATAATGCTTTAGAATAAGCATGAGTAATCAAATGAAATAAAGCACTGCGATAAGACCCCATACCTAAAGCTAACATCATATAACCCAATTGAGACATTGTGGAATAGGCTAAACCCCTCTTAATATCTTTTTGAGCAAGAGCTAAAGTAGCTCCTAAAAAAACTGTTATTATCCCTATCAAAGAGATAAAATTCATTATGTGGGGTATGACTATGAAAAGAGGCATAAGTCGGGCTACAAGAAAAATGCCCGCTGCTACCATCGTAGCAGCATGTATAAGGGCCGAAATAGGAGTCGGCCCTTCCATCGCATCAGGTAACCATACATGAAGAGGAAATTGTGCAGATTTAGCAATCGCACCGGCAAATAAAAGAACAGCGCACAAGGTAACAAATAAAAAATCGACCTCATTATTAGAAATCAAGTTATTGAATATTTGGAATAAATCACGAAATTCGAAACTCCCCGTTACCCAATAAAACCCTAAAATGCCTAATAATAAACCAAAATCGCCAACACGATTAGTTACAAAGGCTTTTTGACAAGCCTTTGCTGCAACAGGTCGTGTGAACCAAAATCCTATTAATAGATACGAACACATTCCAACTAATTCCCAAAAAATATAAATTTGTATCAAATTTGAACTAGTAACTAATCCCAACATAGAAGTACTGAAAAAACTCATATAAGCAAAAAATCTCAAATACCCGTGATCATGAGACATATAATTATCACTATAAATAAGAACCAAAATTCCAACAGTAGTGATTAGTATTGACATAATAGAAGTAAGTGGATCGATCAAGTATCCGAATTCTAACGAAAAATCATTATTAATAATCCAAGACCATACATATTGATAGACAGAACTACTATTTATTTGCTGAATAGAAAGATTCATGGAAAAAATCATGACTATACTTAACAACAAAACGCTCTGAAAAGCCCACATACGGCGAAGACTTTTTGTTGCCGTCGGAAAAAGAAGAAGTCCCAACCCTATTAACATAGGAACTGGAAGTGGAAGAAAAGGTATTATCCACGCATATTGATATGTCTGTTCCATAAAAAAAGTTTTTTATTCTTAATTAATTGTTTCCGATTCACCGGATCTTACCTTTCGAAAAAGTCAATAAAAAATCAAGATATGCACTAACTGATTTAAGAAGTTTATATTAGTATTTATTAATATTAATTATTCTGAGTCTTTTCAAAACCGTTCAAATATTCAAAAAAGAAGTTACAATTGGTCAAATGATATGACCAAGTGACATATAAAAAAACGAACACTTATAATAGGAAAATAAAAATAGAATAATTTATCGTAATCAAAATTTATATTCATAGAGCAAGGATAAAAATTTAGCCTAAAAAGAGTACTTGATGCTGATAGGAATTATAAGATTAACTAAGGTCATCGGTCTAATGAAAAAAACTCTTGATTTTAGTTAGTTTATTTCAATTCATTAACTAATTTTCAATTAATTAACTAATTCATTATGGGATTGATTGTTTTCCATTTCAATCAAAACAATTTATTAGTAAAGTTTAGAAAAATATGGAACTAAAATGAACTTTTTAGCGAGAAAGGATCAAAAATGACTAAGATCCTTTTTTATCAAACCACGTATCTTTTAACAGATTTATTACTAGTCTCATTCGAATTTTAAAATTGAATTTAGTTGTATTTTTTTCTAGTTTGACTATCAATTTATTAGTCAAAAGTACAATCCTGGTATTTTATTACATGTAAATCAAGTATAGAATGCCGAAAATAAAGGTCTTTTAGATTCTTTTTTTATTTTATTAAGTTTGATTTGATTTCTATGACATGCAGATTCTAAAGATATAACTTTGAGAGATAAACAACGCGAACTAATAGTTCCAAACCAAAAATTTTTGGTTTTACGGAATATTTTGTTATTTCGAGTCATTTTTGATCCAGTTTTCATGGATCTTTGACATATCTATATTTCTTTTTTATGAAGAGAATATTTAGAGAAAAAATAGATAATGAATAAGAATAATAATAGAACAATAGATGTCTTTCACATCCAACTATAACAATGAGTAACTTCTTCATTTTTAAATGGCAGTTCCAAAAAAACGTACTTCGATATCAAAAAAGCGTATTCGTAAAAATATTTGGAAAATGAAAGGATATTGGGCGTCGTTAAAAGCTTTGTCATTAGGGAAATCTCTTTCTACCGGGAATTCAAAAAGTTTTTTTGTACGACAAACAAATAAGTCCTAAAATATTGGAATAATCGAAATGCATTTGATTCAAAAAATTGGATCAGTAATTTGTTAATATAAAATCAAAGTTCATATTAATATGAAATAGAATCTTAATGTTATGTCTAAAAGAATAATTCTTCTATTTTCTGAATTCTAAATCTAAAAATCTAAATAAAAAAATAAATACAATTTTTTATTTTTTTTATGTTTTCACTCATATTTTGGTGGTGGGGAGTCTTTTTTTCCCCATCGACCTTTACAATTCCAATAAATAAAATTTTTTATCTTTTTCGGGAAGGGCAGATTGTTGAAACTAATGGATTCCATGTTAAAAACTAACTTCTTAATTTATTGCATTTACCATATGTAATGGATTTACCATATATCTCCAATTTTCAGATCATCAATAAAAGAATCAATAAAAGAACTTGATTGTTGAGATATTATTATATTATGTACAAGTGTCAATTTGCAGTACTCCAAATACAAAATAGTTTTAGATTCATTGAGAAAAATTCTTTTTTGTTTCAAATTTATGATTATGAAATCAGATAAACCAGAAATAATGACATGACAATAAGCGTAAAAAAGGAAAAAAGTTTTTTTATTCTTTTTATTCTAGAGAGAGATTTCTATAGCTGCAAGAGTTCGATTTTAGAATCGCATAAACTACGTAAAAAGCCCTAAGATTGGACACTTAAAGGAAAATAAATGAAACTAATGAATCTTCAAATTGACTTTTGAACTCATTTTTTTTATCAATTTAATTTTTACTAAAAAAACATATTTGATTGAATTGACTTGTTCAATCTCGACTATTGAATATAAATAGGCTATTATGAATTCGAGCAAGCCGCTATGGTGAAATCGGTAGACACGCTGCTCTTAGGAAGCAGTGCTAGAGCATCTCGGTTCGAGTCCGAGTGGCGGCATGCCATCTTCTAAACGAGATCCAATAGATCCTATAATAAAAATAAATTAAATTCCCAATAATTAATATTAATATGGGGGATCCCCACCTTTTTTCTTTTTTATGATATTTTCAACTTTAGAGCATATATTAACTCATATTTCCTTTTCTATTGTTTCAATTGTGATTACAATTCATTTAATAACCTTATTGGGCAATGAAATCATAAAACCATATGATTCGTCAGAAAAGGGGATGCTAGCTACTTTTTTATGTCTAACAGGATTATTAATCACTCGTTGGATTTATTCGGGCCATTTCCCACTAAGTGATTTATATGAATCATTAATTTTTCTTTCATGGAGTTTCTCCCTTATTCATATACTGCCCTATTTAAAAAAACGAAAAAATTATTTAA